GACAGGACCCTTCTCTGTATTATCAATAGGATCAATTATAACAAGTCACACGCTCATATTCCGGAAATACCGAAAAAAAAAAGAAATTCCACAGTCGAACTACCAGAATGGTCTATAAATCCGAGTCTTAAGTCATTTTTTTGCTAGGGCTTCGTAGTTCTTATAAACCTAACTCATTGAAATTCCATCCAGTAAAACGGAAGAATTATAAATTTCCAAAATAATAGATAGGAATATCGCAAATAGAGCCATTGCGACTCCCATAAGTGGCGTAGTCCCCCAGCCCGGAGCCACTTTACCATATTCCGAGTTCAATGGTTTCAATAAATTCCCTACGGTAGTTTGTCTTGGCCTAGATCTAGAACTACCCTCAACAGTTTGTGTAGCCATAAATCCTATTTAATCATTGGTTGAGATCTGTTGACTTTGTATACCATTTCGTTGTAGTTGTAAATAAACGATCTTATCGTGGATCCATTGTGATCTTGAAATTATCTAAAAATGGAAACAGCAACCCTAGTCGCCATCTTCATATCTGGTTTACTTGTAAGCTTCACGGGGTACGCCTTATATACCGCTTTTGGGCAACCCTCTCAACAACTAAGAGATCCATTCGAGGAACACGGGGACTAGACTAGTTGAAGTAATGAGCCTCCCGATATGGGAGGCTCATTACTTCAGTTGATATAATGAAAAATCATTTCATTTTTTAGTCGGAACCTTAGGCGGTTCTCGAAAAAAGATAGCGAAAAAAATTATCCCTAAAGTCGAGACTAAAAGGAATGTATAAACCAATGCTTCCATAGATTTGATCGTGGTTTAAAATTATAGCTTTCACACCTATTCGTTTGAGTGGAATCATTTACCATACCATAGAAAAGGGGGGAACGAATCAAAGAAAAGAAGGTGATTCAAGTCAATATTTCTCGGGTACCTTATTCAAATTCAAATAAAAAAAATAGAGGCAAAAGATACCAGAACAATCTTGTATCAAACTACCTGTCTCCTTGTAGTTGGATCTCCAAGTTTTTGGAATGTTCCAAATTCCACTTGAGCATCCAAATCTGGATCAATACCAGCAAAAACATCTCTGAACAAGGTTCTAGCGCCATGCCAAATGTGTCCGAAAAAGAAGAGCAAAGCAAACGTAGCATGTCCAAAAGTGAACCAACCCCTTGGACTGCTACGAAAAACACCATCGGATTTCAAAGTAGCCCGGTCTAATTCAAAAATTTCACCTAATTGTGCGCGTCTAGCATATTTTTTCACAGTAGCAGGATCACTATAACTGACTCCATTGAGTTCGCCACCATAGAACTCAACGGTTACACCTACTTGTTCAACACTATACTTTGATTCTGCCCTTCGAAAAGGAACATCTGCCCTCACAATTCCGTCTCCATCTACCAAAACGACCGGGAATGTTTCAAAAAAAGTAGGCATACGACGTACAAAAAGTTCGCGCCCTTCTTTATCTCTAAAGACGGGGTGTCCCAACCATCCAACAGCTATTCCATCCCCGCTGTCCATTGAACCTGCTCTGAATAATCCCCCCTTTGCCGGATTATTACCAATGTAATCGTAAAAAGCTAATTTTTCGGGAATTTTAGACCAAGCTTCTGATAAACTTAGATTTTCGGCTAGTCCGGCACCAACTCTTCGATATATTTCTTGCTGGAAGTATCCCTGATCCCACTGATAACGAGTAGGACCAAATAACTCGATTGGGGTCGTTGCTGAACCATACCACATAGTTCCAGCAACAACAAAAGCTGCAAAAAAAACAGCAGCGATACTACTAGAAAGTACAGTTTCAATATTGCCCATACGTAATCCTTTGTATAGACGTTGAGGCGGACGGACACTAAGATGGAATAGGCCCGCTAATATGCCCAGTGTACCCGCTGCAATATGATGAGAGGCGATTCCCCCCGGAACAAAAGGATCAAAACCTTCCGCGCCCCACGCTGGACTTACAGATTGTACTTTTCCAGTTAGTCCATAAGGATCAGACACCCATATTCCAGGACCATATAAGCCTGTTACATGAAATGCGCCAAAACCAAAGCAAGCCACCCCTGAGAGAAATAAATGAATTCCAAAGATCTTGGGCAAATCCAAAGAGGGTTTTCCCGTACGTTCATCACAGAATATTTCTAGGTCCCAATATACCCAATGCCAGATGGCCGCCAAAAAGCACAAGCCAGAAAACACAATATGCGCCCCAGCCACGCCTTCATAACTCCAAATACCCGGATTCGTTATAGTTCCTCCTGAAATACTCCAACCACCCCACGAATTGGTTATTCCTAAACGAGTCATGAAGGGTATAACGAACATACCTTGTCTCCACATTGGATCAAGGACGGGGTCAGAGGGATCAAAAACCGCCAATTCGTATAGAGCCATCGAACCGGCCCAACCAGAAACTAGAGCCGTATGCATTATATGGACAGAAAGCAATCGGCCGGGATCATTCAATACTACAGTATGAACACGATACCAAGGCAAACCCATGGAAATACCCCTTTTTCAAAGAAAAATAGACACTATGTAACTTTATCGCATTGCACTATGTACCTAACCTTTTCAGCGAATTCTGTATGAGAAAAGGTTACTATTTTTCGATTCCGTTGAAAATAACGGCGGAATTCCGTTCGTAAGAACAAAGAGAAGCAGATCTATTCTATACCCGATAAGTACCAATATGCAATGGGGGCATTGGTCCCATTGCGTGGGAACGAATGCATGTATACTTGTTTATTATTCGAACGATCGATCCCTTCATTAAAATTTTGATTTATTCATTATGTCTTCCCCTAAAAACCTTCCAATGTATGTATAAACTACAATAAACAGAAAAAAAAATAATAATGAAGACAATAAAAAACTCATTCTTACGTTTCCGTATTAAAGTGAAATATAGTACTTAATTTTTTTCTTTAATTTAATGCCCATTGGTGTTCCAAAAGTACCTTTTCGGAGTCCTGGAGAGGAAGATGCAGTTTGGGTTGACGTATAGTGCGACTTGTCAGACATATTGGGTCATATGGGATTTACCCGTTTTCTCCACCGATCGAGATATCCTCTGTTTCGCCCAAGAAATATTGTATTGATTGAAGAATCAATTATTCGGAGTGTGAAGTGAAATTAGATCAATTTCTATTGAGGATCAATATTATCAATTATAAGAATTTATGGTTGACTTGGACTAAGAAAATCAAGTATCCAGGCTCCATTCAGAAAATACCAAATTGGTAATAGTAATATATGTACAATTACCGCTTGTAGCATAGACGATTCTTATACTTAATTATAGGGGCGATCTCAAACTGCCATGCCAACCAGTATTATGAATACATCGAATAGTTTGGGGGAGGCGTGAAAGGAATTGAAAAAAGTCGTAGCAAAAAGAAGTGGTACTGAGATCATTTGTCCTATATGTGCAAATATAATTCGGATAGATCTTTCCCCGGAGTAGAACATGAACCTAAAAGAATTGAAAGGACCCAGTCAGGAACAAGAAAATTACATCGTGATTTGAATCTCGACGAAACAATACATCAATGAGAGGTTAATTCAATAAGTTCACTAAATTCTTTTTTTTTTAGGGAAGGGGGCCAAAACTCATGTTTTTTTGAAAAATAGAAGAAAAAATCCCTTTCATTAGAAAAACAGAAATCTGTTACAAAAAAAAAGAGATAGGATTGGAATCGACACATTGATTCTTTTTTTCGCAATTTTTTTGAACCGTATGCATCCAAAGATGCACGTACGGTTTAAAAGGGATACAATTTTGTCCTAATCAACCGACTTTATCGAGAAAGATTACTTTTTTTAGGCCAAGAAGTTGATAGCGAAATCTCAAATCAACTTGTTGGTCTCATGGTATATCTCAGTATAGAAGATGATACTAAGGATCTTTATTTGTTTATAAACTCCCCCGGCGGATGGGTAATACCAGGAATAGCCATTTATGATACTATGCAATTTGTTTCGCCCGATGTACATACAATATGCATGGGATTAGCCGCTTCAATGGGATCTTTCATTCTGGTCGGAGGAGAAATTACCAAACGTCTAGCATTCCCTCACGCTTGGCGCCAATGAGTTTTTATTTGAAAAAAGGAAGAAGACTATGCCTTCGCCGTATCGAATATGAATAATAGGTAATAATAGCATGGCACTTCGAGTTCGATATGAACAAACTATTATTGTTTTTCCTAACATGAGATTTTGTATCGAGATAGTAGTATGAAACAAAGGTTATTCCGATTTGATCTTCTGTGTCAGGAGTACATTTCAGCGTCACAAACCATTTTTCTTCCACACCAGAAGTATCTTTCTGATATTTATCTTACAAAGAAAAGAATACGAAAATGAAAAAAAAAAAGATCATTTTTCCTTATTTGATCGTATCAAAAAGAAACTTTGGGATTGCTAAATTACAGACGAGATAAATATAGAAAGCAACAGAACCATCATAGTATTTTTTTTTTGACTCCTACAATACGAAAAGAAGGGTGGTAAATGGATCATTCAACGATCTGAATCGGATGGATTCTTTTTTTTTACTTCGATATAGAATAGAAGGGAAGAAAAAGGAAATTCCATTGCGGAGCCGTATGCAATGCACAAAAGATGCCTGTACGGATGTTCAATTCTATTTTTTTTTTCTTCTTTTTTTTAGCCCTTACTTTAGCTCAATCATTCGAGATAGAAGAACCGTTCATGCACGATGTTATATCAATATTATCAGGGTTATGATTCACCAACCTGCTAGTTCTTTTTATGAGGCGCAAGCGGGGGAATTTATCCTGGAAGCGGAAGAACTACTCAAACTTCGCGAAACCCTCACAAAGGTTTATGTACAAAGAACGGGCAACCCTTTATGGGTTATATCCGAAGACATGGAAAGGGATGTTTTTATGTCAGCAACAGAAGCCCAAGCTCATGGCATTGTTGATCTTGTAGCGGTCGAAAATGAAACTACTGGGGAT